ATGCGATATACATTTTTCTATTCGTATTCGAAAGGACCCTTTTTGAATTCAATTAAATGTAAATGAACCATAACTATGTAGTCCTATTCCTAATAGATTGACTCCAAAATAGCATATCCAAATTATAAGAAATCCAATAGACGCCACAATTGCTGAATTTGTACCCTTCCACTTTATATTTGTTCGAATATGTAAATAAATCGCGAATACGATCCAAGTAATAAAAGCCCAAGTTTCTTTTGGGTCCCAACTCCAATAGGATCCCCATGCTTCGTTAGCCCATACTGCTCCCGAAAGAATTCCTATGGTTAAAAAGATAAACCCTAGACTAATAACCCGATAACTCCAATAATCCAATTGTTGAATTAATTGCGATCTGTAATAATTCCTTGGAGAAAAAAAAGAAGTATTTTGAAAAAAATTACTCCGCTCATTTATATATTCGATCTCACCAAAGAAAAATGACTCATTTAAAAAATAATTACTCGTAGAAAAAAACTTTCTCTTTTTTTTAACTGTAATGACTAGAAGAGATACTGATAATAATGATCCACATAAAAGGGCTGCATAGCCTAATATCATCATACTTACGTGCATTATTAGCCACTCGGATTGAAGAGCGGGTACTAATATTTTGGATTCGCGTATTTCAGTTAAAAGACCTGAAGTAGCAAAGCCCTGTGTAAAAATAGCACTTGGACCAATTATTGTGCTTAGCAGGTTTTGTTTTTTTTTGAAATGCGGAACTATATGAATAAGGGAAAAACTCCATGAAAGAAAGATTAACGAGTCATATAAATCACTTAGTGGAAAATGTCCTGAATAAATCCAACGAGTAATTAATAATCCTGTTATACAGAAAAAAGTTATTATCATGCCCTTTTCGGACGAATCATATAGTTTTACGAGTTGATCGACTAAAAAGGTTATCAAATAAATTGTAATTATTATTGAAACGACCGAAAAAGAAATATGAGTTAATATATGCTCTAAGGTTGAAAATATCATAAAAATAAATAAAAAAAGGGGAATCCCTAAATTAGAAAATCAAAACAAAATCGGGAATTGAATTCATTATTCATTTTCATTATAGGATCTGTTTACTTTTTTTAGTAAATCACATGCCGCCACTCGGACTCGAACCGAGATGCTCTAGCACTGCTTCCTAAGAGCAGCGTGTCTACCAATTTCACCATAGCGGCTTGTCTTGAATTCATAATAGCCTATGAATAAGCAATCGTCTAGATTTTAGAATTCAATTGGGTGTAATATTTTTTTAGGAAAGATTCAAATTGATGAATCAAAATCCGTTCAACTAGGTATTTGAAGGTTCATTATTTGAATTTTAGACTAGGGTTTGAGTTTTATTGTGTTTCTATTTCTTTCTACTTTCCTCGACTTGAACTCTTGTAAAACTAGATAGTCCTACTATGAATTAAGGGATAGAACCCCCCCACCCCCCCCAAAAAGAACCTATTTTGAATCATTGAAAATTGACACATCTTTTATCCAGAACATCTTCACTAAGTATTTTGCGTGGATTGATAGCGAAATATAAGATATAGATGAGGTCTATATAGGAATTTAGAAAAGTAAGAAAGTTGTACAAAAAAGAAAACCCTATAAATTATATTCATTCTATTTCAAATCAAATAAGTTGGTGGGGAAAAGAATACTTGTAAATTAGAAAATAGACTAAAAAGAAAATTGAGTATCTTACTTTTTTTGTAAACAAAAAGCAAGTATTCTTTTTTTTTTTCAATTCGGAAAGGTAAATAGAAGAATTCTTATTCTACATATTTTAATTTTAAGAGCGGGACGAATCCCATTTCCTTTTGAGTAACTCAATAGGAAATGGAATTGGAGAGTTGGATTTTCGAACTGAAATAACTCAAAAATGGAGTCAGACCAATTTAGATTATTCCAACCTGTTATGTTTTATTATATTACTTATTTTATTTGTTTGTCGCTCAAAAAACTTTTCGAATTGCCGGTCGAAAGAGATTTCCCTAAGGAAAACGCTTTTAACACTGTCCAAGACCCCTTCCTTTTCCAAAAGTTTTTACGAATACGCTTTTTTGATGCAGAAGTACGTTTTTTTGGAACTGCCATTTAAATAAAAATTAAGAAATTTCTCGTTGGTATAGCTGGATGTGAAAGACATTTATTGTTCAAAAAAAATCTAAACTAAAAACTAAAGGAGTAGATAAGCTGAGTGAAAAATCTGGGAAAATCTCATAAAATATTACTAATTTCTAAAAATATAAAAAAAAGAAGAATATTTTTAGTAACTTATTAAATTTGGGAAAAAATATGTCTAATTTGACTTGAATTTTCAAATTCCAAAGAGACTGGTTATTTGTTTCTTTCTTTCATATGATTTGACCAATTAGAACTTCTTGATTTGAATCTTTTCAAGTATTTAGCAGAAACTCATAAAGAATAAGTTAAAAAGAAATAAAAATTCAAAAATGATATTTAAGTTAGTTTAAGTTAGTGCATATCTTTATTTTTTTATTCACTCCTTTTTTCAAAGTCCATTGAATCGGAAACAATTAATATTAATTAAGAATTAAAAATTTTTTTTATGGAACAGACATATCAATATGCATGGATTATACCTTTCGTTCCACTTCCAGTTCCTATGCTAATAGGGGTGGGACTTTTTCTTTTTCCCACAGTAACAAAAAATCTTCGTCGTATGTGGGCCTTTCCGAGTATTTTATTGTTAAGTATAGTCATGATTTTTTCAGCTAATCTGTCTATTCAACAAATAAATAGCAGTTCTATCTATCAATATGTATGGTCTTGGACTCTCGATAATGATTTTTCTTTCGAATTCGGCTACTTGATTGATCCACTTACTTCTATTATGTTACTGTTAATCACTACTGTTGGAATTATGGTTCTTATTTATAGTGATAATTATATGGCCCACGATCAAGGATACTTGAGATTTTTTGCTTATATGGGTTTTTTCAGTACTTCCATGTTGGGATTAGTGACTAGTTCAAATTTGATACAAATTTATATTTTTTGGGAATTGGTTGGAATGTGTTCCTATCTATTAATAGGGTTTTGGTTCACACGACCTCCTGCCGCAAATGCTTGCCAAAAAGCGTTTGTAACTAATCGTGTAGGGGATTTTGGTTTATTATTAGGAATTTTAGGTTTTTATTGGATAACAGGTAGTTTTGAATTTCGGGATTTATTCGAAATATTCAATAACTTGATTTATAATCATGAAGTCAATTCTCCTTTTGTTACTTTGTGTGCTACTCTATTATTTGCCGGTGCAGTCGCCAAATCTGCACAATTTCCCCTTCATGTATGGTTACCTGATGCTATGGAGGGACCCACTCCTATTTCGGCTCTGATACATGCTGCTACCATGGTAGCGGCAGGGGTTTTTCTTGTAGCTCGCCTTCTTCCTCTTTTCATAGTTATACCCTATATAATGAATTTTATCTCGTTGATAGGAATAATCACAGTTTTATTAGGAGCTACTTTAGCTCTTGCTCAAAAAGACATTAAAAAGGGTTTAGCCTATTCGACAATGTCTCAATTGGGTTATATGATGTTAGCTCTAGGAATGGGGTCTTACCGAAGTGCTTTATTTCATTTGATTACTCATGCTTATTCCAAAGCATTATTATTTTTAGGGTCTGGATCCGTTATTCATTCGATGGAAACAATTGTTGGCTATTCTCCAGATAAAAGTCAGAATATGGTTTTTATGGGCGGTTTAACAAAGTATGTACCAATTACCAAAACCTCTTTTTTATTAGGTACACTTTCTCTTTGTGGTATTCCGCCCCTTGCTTGTTTTTGGTCAAAAGATGAAATTCTTAATGATAGTTGGTTATATTCGCCGATTTTCGCAATACTAGCTTGGGCCACAGCAGGATTAACTGCCTTTTATATGTTTCGGATCTATTTACTTACTTTTGAAGGGCATTTAAACGTTCATTTTCAAAATTACACTGGAAATCAAAATATCTCTTTATATTCGATCTCTCTGTGGGGTAAGAGGTGTTCGAAACGAGTTAATATTAATACAAATTTTGATTTATTAAGAATGAATAATAATGAAAGTTCTTCTTTATTTTCGAAAAAGACATATCGAAGTGATGAGAATGTACGAAAAAATAATGGACGACAGTCTTTTATTAATATTGTTCATCAGGATAATAAAAAATCTTTTTCTTATCCTTATGAATCGGACAATACTATGTTATTTCCGTTACTTGTATTAGTCCTATTTACGTTATTTGTTGGATTTCTAGGAATTCCTTTTAATCAAGAAGCAACAGGTTTGGATATATTATCCAAATGGTTAGCTCCGTCTATTAACCTTTTACATCAAAAGTTAAGGGATTCCGCAGATTGGTATGCGTTTTTGAAAGATGCAACTTTTTCAGTAAGTCTAGCTTATTTTGGAATATTTTTGGCGTCCTTTTTATATAAACCCATTTATTCTTCTTTCAAAAATTTCGACTTAATTAATTCATTTCTTAAAATAGGCCCGAGGCGGAGCTATTGGGACAAAATTATAAACGCTGTATATGATTGGTCATATAATCGTGCTTATATAGATACTTTTTATACAATATCTTTTACTGGGGCGATACGCGGATTGGCTCAATTAACTCATTTTTTTGATAGACGAATAATTGATGGAATTGCGAATGGGGTTGGTATCATGAGTTTCTTTGTAGGCGAAGGTATCAAATATATAGGGGGTGGTCGTATTTCTTCTTATCTTTTCTTTTATTTCTCTTGTGTATCTATTTTTTTAGTATTTTATTTCTCTATACTTTTTAGTATTTCTTTTGAATTGTCATGATTTTCATTGATATTCGTTAGATAAGACTCTATTTGAATCGAAAAGAAGATTCACAAGAGGTTGTTCTTTGAAAAAAGGGTCTTTATTTTGAATCGAAAAGAAGATTCACAAGAGGTTGTTCTTTGAAAAAAGGGTCTTTATTTTTCTTTTTAAG